TTTTTCTTTGTTGAGTGATAACTTAAGCTTTTAATAAAATCTTTCTTGTAGCAATATTCATAGATATTTCAACCTACCATTTTCAATTACGAAAAACAATTAGGCATCGCATTAGTTCACGAATCATGACAAGAATTCTATCTCTCTAAATAGAGGTAAAGAATAAAAAAAGATCTCTTTCTTTCTAGTGCAATTCTATCTATTTGAATTTTTCGTTCCTATTCCCCTTTCTCAGAAAAAGGGACTTTAAACAAAGTAAAGGATTACTTCGTTCTTGATAGTTATTTACTTAATCGGTGGATAAGAGTATACTCTGGATCGGAATCAAGGGGAGTACTTCTTCATCATTTCTACCAACTTAAAGTCCCAATCAGAATTCCTTTTATGCACAGAAAAATCCTGTTGAATAACTTACATAATCTCTATTACGAATCCTTTGTGTACCTTGGTGTTCCTAACTATCCACCTCTTTTTTCTAATCGCCCGTTAGAGTAATACACGTATGGTAATACATAGCAAAAACCCCATACAGTTGATCTTTTGCACCCGCTTCAAGCCATGATCACTAATGAACCAATCTTGGGGTAAACAGTTTCTAATGTTTATGGTTACTTTCACTTAACTCTTGTACATAGAAAATGAGACTCAATCTTTTTACTGCAAATTTATAAGCTGTTTCGTTCACTCATATAACTATCTGGTTTAGTTCATCAACCCGAATGATGAATAAAAAATGAAAATATCTATTCAACTCATGAAAGGCCCTTCCTAGAAAGATAAAGAAGTAAGGTAAATTTGATGTCTTAACGAATCACACGTAGAGATATTGATAACACGCATAGAGTTAATGGGATTTCATAACTAATTGATTGAGCAGCGGCTCGTAAACCACCTAAAAAGGAATATTTATTATTTGATCCATATCCTGACATAAGAAGTCCAATGGGGGCAATACTTGAAATTGCAATCCATAAAAAAATACCAATACTGAGATCAGCTAGAACAAGATGATAGCCAAAAGGAATTACTAAATAACTTAGTAGAATTGATATGACTGCGATGGATGGTCCGATACTGAATAAACGAATATCTCCTCGAGATGGCAGAAGATTCTCTTTGAAAAGTAATTTTGTACCATCTGCTAGAGCTTGAAGAATTCCTAAAGGACCGGCGTATTCAGGTCCAATACGTTGTTGTATCCCTGCAGATATTTCTCTTTCTAACCAAACAATTACTAGTACACCTATTGTGATTCCTAATACAAGAGTCAAAATAGGAACAAGCATCCATATGATCCCATCGACTTCTTTTAAGGATTCCAATCTAGAAAAAGAATTGATAGCTTGCGCTTCTGTTGTATCAATTATCATTTTAACGATCAACTTCTCCCATAATGATGTCTATGCTACCTAATATCGTCATAATATCGGCCAATTTCATTCTTTTAACTAGCTGAGGAAGAATTTGCAAATTGATAAAACCTGGTGGTCGGATTTTCCATCTCCAAGGAAAAACACTCTTATCTCCTATCAGAAAAATTCCCAATTCTCCTTTTGGGGCTTCAACTCTCACATAAAGTTCTTGCTTCGACAATTCAAAAGTCGGAGAAGGTTTTTTACTAATAAATCGATAGTCAAAATCATTCCATTTCGGATCCCTTAGTCTCTCAAAGCGCCGGATTTCTAAATTCTCATAAGGCCCCCCCGGAATTCCTTCGAGAGCCTGCTGAATAATTTTTATGGATTCTGTCATTTCTGTGATTCGTACTAAATAACGAGCTAATGAATCCCCCTCTTTTTGCCATTGGACTTCCCAATCGAATTCGTCGTAACACTCATACTGATCAACTTTACGAAGATCCCATTGTATTCCGGAAGCTCGTAGCATTGGTCCCGATAAACCCCAATTTATTGCCTCCTCTCCGCCAATAATGCCTACCCCTTCAACTCGTTTTAAAAAAATAGGATTACGTGTAATAAGATTTTGATATTCAGCAACCTCTCTTAAAAAATAAGAGCAAAAATCCAAACATTTATCTATCCATCCATGAGGTAAATCGGCAGCTACCCCTCCGATACGAAAAAAATTATGCATCATTCGCATACCGGTAGCAGCTTCAAATAGGTCATATATCAATTCTCTTTCTCGAAAAATATAAAAGAAAGGGGTTTGCGCCCCAATATCTGCCATAAAAGGGCCAAGCCATAACAAATGCGAAGCTATACGACTTAACTCCAACATAATGACTCGGATATAGCTGGCCCTTTTAGGTACTTGAATATTGCCTAACTGCTCTGGTGCATTTACAGTTATTGCTTCTGTGAACATAGTAGCTAAATAATCCCAACGCGTTACATAAGGCAAATATTGTATAATTGTTCGGTTTTCCGCAATTTTTTCCATACCTCTGTGTAAATAACCCAATATTGGTTCACAGTCAATAACATCTTCCCCATCTAAAGTAACAATGAGTCGAAGAACACCGTGCATTGATGGGTGTTGAGGACCCATATTGACTATCATGAGGTCTTTTCTTGTAGCTGACGTAGTCATAGGTTTTTTCCCGATTCATTCTTCCATGAATTGCTGAAAGTGAAAAGAAGTTCATTAAAGTTGAAGTGAAAAATTCAAACCGACTCTTCAACCAGCGTTTGTTTCTCGAATATTCAATTGATCAATTAATTCTTTATAACGTATTCTATTTTTTTTTGACAAATAAGCCAGCAGCCGTTGACGTTTTCCCAGAATTTTTCGCAGGCCCCTCTGAGACAAATAGTCTTTTTTGTGCAATTCAAAATGTGAAGTAAGTTTTCGTATCTTAAAGGACAAATAAGCCAGCAGCCGTTGACGTTTTCCCAGAATTTTTCGCAGGCCCCTCTGAGACAAATAGTCTTTTTTGTGCAATTCAAAATGTGAAGTAAGTTTTCGTATCTTATTGGTGAAATTAACTACTTGAAATTCAGCAGACCCCCTGTTTTCTTTGTTTTCCTCTTGCAAAATAATTGAAACGAATGAATTTTTTAGCATAGAAAGAATTTCCCCCTCCCCTTTTTATAGAACAGATATGGATTTTTTTGATCAATAATAATAATACCAGCTCCTTTAATGTAGTATACACAAGAATCTTAATTTCTTTATGGATTCCTTATTTTTTTTTTCAATTAACATGAATCAATCCAATTTCAAATTGGATTCGAATAGAGATACAAAAAGATGGTTTTTACACTCACAAAAGCGAATAACTGAAATCAAAAATTACGAAGATTTCCTTGATGCATTTTGATTCGAATAAAGATTTCGAATAGAGATACAAAAAGATGGTTTTTACACTCACAAAAGCGAATAACTGAAATCAAAAATTACGAAGATTTCCTTGATGCATTTGTAGATCTAATTGATACGTCGTTGACTGAGTATCGTAACTTTTATATGAAACTCGGATGGAAGACAGGGCATATGTTCCGCTGTTTTGTTTACTTTCATATACCCCATATGGTAGAGAATATAGAGAAAGAATATACCATCAACGAATTTTTAATTCGTGGATACATATATATTCTTAACATGCTGAAACGGCTCCCATTATTAGAATTCAACCAATAACGATTCATACAAGCTAAATCTTCTAATCGATAATTAGGCCAAAGAAAGAACTTTAATTTCATTAATTCATTTTTATCTCTATCACGATGTTTACTTTCCTTCAAAAATGGACCCCAGTTTCTTATCTTAGTCTCGTTGCAAAATACTGGATTTCTATCCACACCATTCCTATTTTTAAAATTGAAAGAAATTAAAATTCTCAATTCTCTACGGCGTCTAGATGATAAAATGTTTTCAGGAATAAGCAAATCATAATGATTTTTCTCTCTATTTCCTGTTATTCTTTGATGGCATGGAGTGGATTCATCAAAATGCTTCTGATGAAAATAGCTTCTTTCGTCTAGGCATCCTTGCTTAATTTCTTGATTGCTTTTATGAACCAACGAAATGCTTAATGCTTCATAGGTAATAAAATATTTATCAATATTTCTGGGCAGACGAATGGGTTCGATAACCATTATCCCAAGTTGCATCTTTTCAGTCATCCATCCCGTCCTGCTAATCATTGTTAGATTTGGACTTAATCTGTCCGTTCCCAGAGAGATTATCACCGAATTGGCCACTTTTTTGAGAGCTTTTCCCTCCTCGATCAGGTAGCTAAATGGCACGAACATATCGAGCGTTCTTTGCGCCACAACATTATTGTTCCAGCCCGCTTGAAAAACCAAAAACTCTTTCAGAAGACCATCAGGGTCTATTCTTCTTTCGTTTCCATTCTTTGAAAAAATCCCCCTTTGTCCTCTTCTTGAAGAAAAATATTTAGTCAGATGAAAATGTAAAACAAGGAGTTTGCTTGGTATAGTCCAAGGTTTCACTTTATATGCTTTATAAAGTAGTACTAATTCTGGGAAGAACCAAAACTCCCAATCCCCTTTTGGGAGGGATTTCATTGGCATTTTATCTATTTTTAGCCAATCAATAAAGAATTCTTCGGAATTGGGTGGAGTTTTTTTTATATCTTCTGGATCTTTAGACATTCGAATATAAAAAAGATCTTTCTTATCATTGTTATTTTGTCTTAGAAATTTTTTTTTCCAATCAAAATATTTTCTATCTAACCTTTTTCCCATACCTATAACATTAATCCTTCTTAGATAACGAGAAAGAGCAGAAGCCCTATTATTTTTGAGACCCATATTCATATCCTCATAAACTAATTTGTCTATAGTGTAAAAAACCCTTTTCTTCTTATTTACTTGTAACGGTGATCCATAAATAGATGAGTCTTTCTTCGTTTCATAATTAATAAATTGATGTGATAAAAGACCATATCTATAGTATTTTAGAAATTTTTCTTGTGGGGAATAGACTTCATAAGAACTTTGATTTGTGTAATGAAATAATAGGTCTTTTTCATATGAATTCCATTTTTTGAAATCTTTATTTTCAGCTGTCCAACGTTGATTGACTCTATTTCGCCATTTTTGTGGTATTAATTTAGACCATTCAGTCGGGGGATTGTATTGAAAATGACCTCTTAACCAGTTTTTCCATTGATCATAACTTCGAAGTTTCTTATGCCTTAATTCGGAATTCAATATTCCTTGTATTCCAAAAGAATCCTTTATTGTAGTCTTAAGAAAAAAAGATGTTCCATGATATTGAAGAGCAGATCTTAACTTAGACAAATTAATCATTTGGCGTTGTGATAATTTATAAAATACATATCCTTGCGACAAGGAAGATAAGTCATAAAAGGTATGTGAATTCTTCTTGGTCGGTTGTGCCCTTTTGATAGTCGAAATATCAATAAAGTTAATGTCTTTTTCAGTTGTTTCATTTTGAGATTGATTTCTTTCATTATTAGATTGATTTCTTTCATTATTAGAAATCAATTTCCCAATCATTGGTTCAACAAAATTGTTTGTCTTGATTCTGGCAATATTAATGATAGGTAGAAAGATATCTATGTATTTTTTTTCAATGTACTTTCTTTATTAGAAGTCAATTTCCCAATCATTGGTTCAACAAAATTGTTTGTCTTGATTCTGGCAATATTAATGATAGGTAGAAAGATATCTATGTATTTTTTTTCAATGAAAATTTTGATAAAATAATGTAATTTAATGATTAATCGAACATTTCTTCTTATTAATATTTTCCAACTATTTTTTGTCGGTTGTGATTCTAATTCTACATTATAATTTAGACTACTTTTTATTTCAGAAATTATTTTTATTTTATCTTTTTCAAGTCTTTGTATTTCATTTCTCATTATGTTTGTTGTATCAGTTAGATACTTCATTTCTAGGTCTGTCTGTGAACAATTAGCCCAATCTTCTATAGATCTAATTTCAGTCAACAATTTTTTTTTATTTGATTTAGATAATTTTTTCAATTTACCTAATGAAATTGCATTTCCCTTTAACAGTTCTGTTACTACTATTATAATTTCCATTGTCTTTTTTTTAATTTTTTTTTGGAGGTTCTTTAAAACGGGTTTCAAAAAGGCAATAAAAGGGGAAGAAGAAGAAGATCCTGTTCGGGGAGAACCGAAAGGCTCTTTAGTTTCCATTCCCCAAACGGTTAAATAACAAAAATCCAGTTCCAGTTTTTTACTTTTCTTTTTGGTTTTGATTAGATTTCTACGAGAGGCTTGTGGCTTAGATCTGCACCAAGGTTTCAAGGAGAAAGGAGATATTATTTTTATGTCAAAACCTTCTGAAAAAAAAGAGGTCAAAAGCTCGTTTTCTTTTAATGGAACACCACTATGGGTGCATGGAATGTGTCTTTCTTTCGCCCATTCCGCAAAATCCTCATCCCAGTCAGAAACTCGATATGATAAGAAATGGACAGTATTTTTAGCTATTATAAATAAAGGGAAAAGAATAAATTTTCTAAGAATAGAGTTCATTACTAACAAGGAAGTTCTTATTTCTGCTCCATGTGGCAGGTTTTCCCAGGCTTCTTCATTTTCTAGCCGCATTCTTTCTTCTAGTTTTCTTTTCCTTTTTTCGTTATTCGCTTGTAGATCTCTTATTATTTTTTTTCTTTGTGTATCATCCAAAATTTTGGATTCTGTTCTTTTCCGATTTCTAAAAAAGAGTTTATACAAAAGAAGCTCGAGCTTACTTGGGGTTTTGCCCCCAAAAAGGGGGGAAGATGGTCTTGGGAGATACTGTTTCGGAATAGTTTTCCGCAATTGAGAGCACCCAGTACTCTTGATCATGTCTCGACTAAAATCTGGTTCATCAAAATAGTGTTGCACCCACACCTCGTCTGGGAGCAGGCGATTACGATACTCGCTTGGCTGATTAAGCTGACTAAATAGCACTACCCGTTTCATGTCTCTTGAGCATATCTCGGTATCTTCTATCTCCCACGATTGGCCTTCATACTCCCCGAAATCAAGTTCCAAATCGCTCATTAATTTGGATGTCCATCGGGGGATTTTTTGATGGATTTTTTTAACTCCAATATATTTTTTTGTTCTTTTTTTATCATATTCTTTTTTTGAAAATGGAGTACCACGACGAAGGATACGACAAAGGAGACTACGCATCCTATTTTTTCGAAGGATACGACAAAGGAGACTACGCATCCTATTTTTTCCAAGTCCTCTTAACTCAGCTACTGAGTTTGTTGATGAAAACATACGGAAAAGCCCGTGTACGATTCTTGCACGATATGGCCCGTTCAACAAAGGCTCATACATTTGAGGCAGGTAGTTTTTGTTTTTTTGAGTCTTCTGAGTATAAAAAGGCTCATACGTTTTAGGAAGGTAGTCTCTGTTTTTTTTATTTTGCTCATTATATAATCTAGTTCTTTTTTCAATTATATCCAGAAAAAGAAATCCCTTGTCTAAAGCCTGAATTCGATTTTTCAATTCATTTTTGTTAGTTTGATTTTTTTGGTTCTGCGCATCAACCCAAAAATTATCCAGTATCTCATAATGGG